TTAAAAATAAGCTAAATATAAGCTTTTGGGCTCATACCTCAAATATAAAGGATAAACCTTTTTTTTTAAATAAATAAAGTGCCTGATAAAAGGATTATTCTGATAGGATAAATAATGTAGATTTCTACCTTTATTATATTTTATAGAATTAAACTATATCTAATAGTATCAAAAACTATTGTGCATCATACACTAAAATATAATATTTTATAAAAATTTTATAAATTTTTTATATTACTTATTTAAGTAATTATTTTTTATTTATTTTTTATTTAACTCTAATAAAATATTTTTTATATTTATTTTATTTATTAGTACTATAATTTCAATCTCATCTAATTCATGATTTGGGTGTTGAATTGGATTAGAGATTAATTTATTAAGATTTATCCCCTTAATTTCAAATTCTAATAATTTATTAACTTCAGAAGCTTCTTTAAAATATTTTTTAACTCAATCAATTGCCTCAATAAATTTTTTATTTTCAATTTTAATAAAAATAATTTTAATAAAAAATTTTGAAATAAATAATTTTATTTCAATCATAATTAATTCCTCATTATTAATAAAAATAGGATCAGCCCCCTTTCATTTCTGATTTCCTAATATTTCTGAAGGATTATCTTGATTTAATAATTTTATTTTAATAAGATGACAAAAAATTACCCCTTTTATTTTACTTTCTTATTACTTTAATTTTAATTTTATATATATTATTATTATTTTAAATGTTATAATTGGAGCTATTGGAGGTTTAAATCAAACATCTTTACGAAAAATAATATCATTTTCTTCTATTAATAATTTAGGATGAATAATTTTTTCAATAATAATTAGAGAAAACTTATGAATATTTTATTTTATTATATATTCATTTTTAATTAGAATTATATTTTTTATATTTTATTTATTAAATATATTTTTTATTAATCAATTATTTATTAATAATATAAATTTTATAATTAAATTAAATTTAATAATTAATTTTTTATCATTAGGAGGACTTCCACCTTTTTTAGGATTTTTACCAAAATGAATTATTATTAATTTTTTAATAATTAATAAACTTTATATTCTTACATTAATTATAGTTATAAGAAGATTAATTACTATTTATTTTTATATTCGAATTATCTATTCATCTTTCATATTCAATTATATTAAATTAAAATGATTTAAAATTAATTTAAAAAATAAATTAATAAATTTTATTAATTTTTTTTCATTAATTTCAATTTTAGGGATAATTTTAAGAACTTTTTTATTTATATAAAGGTTTTAAGTTAAATAAACTAATAATCTTCAAAATTATTTATAAAGAAATATTTCTTCTTTAAGCCTTAGTAAAATTTTTACTCCTTAAAATTTGCAATTTTATATCATTATTGAATATAAGACTTATTTAATAAAAGAGAAATTTCTCGTTAATAAATTTACAATTTATCGCTTACAACTCAGCCATTTTATTTATCTGCGAAAATGACTTTATTCTACAAATCATAAAGATATTGGAACATTATATTTTATTTTTGGAATTTGAGCAGGAATAGTAGGAACTTCATTAAGATTACTAATTCGAGCAGAATTAGGAACCCCCGGATCTTTAATTGGAGATGATCAAATTTATAATACAATTGTAACAGCTCATGCATTTATTATAATTTTTTTTATAGTAATACCTATTATAATTGGAGGATTTGGTAATTGATTAGTTCCTTTAATATTAGGAGCTCCTGATATAGCATTCCCACGTATAAATAATATAAGATTTTGACTTTTACCCCCTTCTTTAACATTATTAATTTCTAGAAGTATTGTTGAAAATGGAGCTGGAACTGGGTGAACAGTTTACCCACCTTTATCATCTAATATTGCTCATAGAGGCAGATCTGTAGATTTAGCTATTTTTTCTCTTCATTTAGCTGGAATTTCATCAATTATAGGAGCAGTTAATTTTATTACAACAATTATTAATATACGAATTAACAATTTATCTTTTGATCAAATACCATTATTTGTTTGAGCTGTTGGAATTACAGCATTTTTATTACTTTTATCTTTACCTGTATTAGCAGGAGCTATTACTATACTATTAACTGATCGAAATTTAAATACATCATTCTTTGACCCAGCTGGAGGAGGAGATCCTATTTTATATCAACATTTATTTTGATTTTTTGGTCATCCAGAAGTTTATATTCTAATTTTACCTGGATTTGGTATAATTTCTCACATTATTTCCCAAGAAAGAACAAAAAAAGAAACATTTGGGTGTTTAGGGATAATTTATGCTATAATAGCAATTGGTTTATTAGGATTTATTGTGTGAGCTCATCATATATTTACGGTAGGAATAGATATTGATACTCGAGCTTACTTTACCTCAGCAACTATAATTATTGCAGTACCAACAGGAATTAAAATTTTTAGATGATTAGCCACACTTCATGGAACTCAAATTAATTATAGACCTTCAATTTTATGAAGATTAGGATTTGTATTTTTATTTACTGTAGGAGGATTAACAGGAGTAATTTTAGCTAATTCATCAATTGATATTACTTTACATGATACTTATTATGTTGTAGCTCATTTTCACTATGTTTTATCTATAGGAGCAGTATTTGCAATTATAGGAGGATTTATTCACTGATATCCTTTATTTACAGGTTTAGCTTTAAACCCATATTTATTAAAAATTCAATTTTTTATTATATTCTTAGGGGTAAATTTAACCTTTTTCCCACAACATTTTTTAGGGTTAGCAGGTATACCTCGACGATATTCTGATTATCCAGATTCTTATATTTCATGAAATTTAATTTCATCTTTAGGATCTTATATTTCTCTTTTAGCTGTTATATTAATTTTAATTATTATTTGAGAATCAATAATTTATCAACGAATTGCATTATTCCCATTAAATATACCATCATCTATTGAATGATATCAAAATCTTCCCCCAGCTGAACATTCCTATAATGAACTTCCAATTTTAAGAAATTTCTAATATGGCAGATTATATGTGATGGATTTAAACCCCATTTATAAAGGATTATCCTTTTTTTAGAAATGGCAACTTGATCTAATCTTAATTTACAAAATGGAGCATCCCCATTAATAGAACAAATTATTTTTTTTCATGATCATACATTAATTATTTTGATTATAATTACTATTTTAGTAGGATATTTAATATTAAATTTATTTTTTAATAAATTTATTAATCGATTTTTATTAGAAGGACAATTAATTGAAATAATTTGAACTATTTTACCTGCTATTACTTTAATTTTTATTGCTTTACCATCATTACGATTATTATACTTATTAGATGAATTAAATAATCCCTTAATTACTTTAAAATCAATTGGACATCAATGATATTGAAGATATGAATATTCAGATTTTCATAATATTGAATTTGATTCTTATATAATTCCATCTAATGAACTAAATTCTAATAATTTTCGATTATTAGATGTAGATAATCGAATTATTTTACCCATAAATAATCAAATTCGAATTATAGTTACTGCAACAGATGTAATTCATTCATGAACAATTCCATCATTAGGTGTAAAAGTAGATGCTAATCCCGGTCGATTAAATCAAACAAATTTTTTTATTAATCGACCAGGAATCTATTATGGACAATGTTCTGAAATTTGTGGTGCTAATCATAGATTCATACCAATTGTTATCGAAAGAATTTCAATTAAAAATTTTATTAATTGAATCAATAATTATTCTTCATTAGATGACTGAAAGCAAGTAATGGTCTCTTAAACCACTTTATAGTAAATTAGCAATTACTTCTAATGAATTTATATATATATATATATATATATAAAGAATTAGTTAAAATATAACATAAATATGTCAAATTTAAATTATTACATTAGTAATATTCTTTTATCCCACAAATAATACCAATTAATTGAATTTTTTCTTTATTTTTTTTTATTATTATTTTTATTATTTTTAATATAATAAACTATTATATTTATTATAACTTAAACATAAAAAAAAATTTTTTTAACATTTCTAAAATTAAAAATAATATATTTTGAAAATGATAAGTAATTTATTTTCAATTTTTGACCCCTCAACTAATTTATTTAATATACCAATTAATTGAATTAGAACTTTACTAGGATTAATATTTATTCCTTATTCATTTTGATTAATCCCAAATCGTCATTTTATATTATGAAACTTTATTCTTAAATCTCTTCATAATGAATTTAAAACACTATTAAAAAATAATTATTTTAATGGATCAACTTTTATTTTTATTTCATTATTTTCATTTGTATTATTTAATAATTTTTTAGGTTTATTCCCTTACATTTTTACTAGAACTAGTCATTTAACTTTAACATTATCAATTTCTTTACCAATATGATTAAGATTTATATTATATGGTTGAATTAATAATTATCAACATATATTTTCTCATATAATCCCTCAAGGAACTCCAGCAATTTTAATACCATTTATAGTATTAATTGAAACTATTAGAAATATTATTCGACCAGGAACATTAGCTGTTCGATTAACAGCTAATATAATTGCGGGTCATTTATTAATAACATTATTAAGAAGAACTGGATCTAACTTAACTTATATTTTTATTCTAATATTAATTTTAATTCAAATTCTATTATTAATTTTAGAATCTGCAGTAGCAGTAATCCAATCATATGTAATTGCTATTTTAAGAACTTTATATTCTAGAGAAGTAAATTAAATGAAAAATAATTTTAATTATCACCCCTATCATTTAGTAGATTATAGTCCTTGACCTTTAACTGGATCAATTGGAGCTTTAACTTTAGTTACAGGTTTAGTTAAATGATTTCATAATTTTAATATAAATTTATTAATTTTAGGCTATATTATTACAATTTTAACAATATATCAATGATGACGAGATGTATGTCGAGAAGGAACTTTTCAAGGAAAACATACAATTTTAGTAACCAAAGGTCTTCAATGAGGAATAATTTTATTTATTGTATCAGAAATTCTATTTTTTGTATCTTTTTTTTGAGCTTTTTTTCATAGTAGTTTATCCCCTAATATTGAAATTGGTGCAACATGACCTCCTATAAGAATTTACCCATTCAATCCATTTCAAATTCCTTTATTAAATACTATTATTTTAATTAGATCAGGAGTAACTGTTACTTGAGCTCATCATGCATTAATAGAAAATAACTACTCCCAAACTATTCAAAGATTATTCTTAACAATTATATTAGGAATTTATTTTACTATTCTTCAAGCATATGAATATTTAGAAGCTCCTTTTTGTATTGCGGATAGAATTTATGGGTCTACATTTTTTATAGCAACAGGTTTCCATGGTCTTCACGTTATTATTGGAACTATTTTTTTAACTGTATGTTTTTTTCGTCAATTAAATAAACATTTTTCTAAAAATCACCATTTTGGATTTGAAGCAGCAGCTTGATATTGACATTTTGTAGATGTTGTTTGATTATTCCTTTATATTTCAATTTATTGATGAGGAAATTAATTATTTATATAATATATTTAGTATATTTGACTTCCAATCAAAAAGTTTAATTATTTTTAATATAAATAATTATTTTATTATCAATTATTTTAATTTTAATTTTTTTTATTGCTAATATTATAATATTATTATCAATTTTATTATCAAAAAAATCATTTATAGACCGAGAAAAATGTTCACCCTTTGAATGTGGATTTGACCCAAAATCATCAGCACGAATTCCCTTTTCATTACATTTTTTTTTAATTACAGTAATTTTTTTAATTTTTGATGTAGAAATTGCTTTAATTTTTCCAATTATTTTTACATTTAAATTAGTAAATTTATTAAATTGAATTAAAATTAGATTTTTTTTTATTATTATTTTATTATTAGGACTATACCATGAATGAAATCAAAATATATTAAATTGAACTAATTAGGATTATAGTTTAAATAAAACATTTGATTTGCAATCAATTAATATTGAAATTAATTTCAATTTATCTTAAATAAGAAGCAAAATTTGCATTTAATTTCGACTTAAAATTTAGAGTTTATTTACTCCTTATTTAAATATTAATTGAAACCAAAATAGAGGTATATCACTGTTAATGATAAAATTGAATTTTTAATTCCAATTAAAGAAATATAATTTTTAAAATTAAGCTGCTAACTTAATTTTTAGTGGTTAAATTCCATTAATATTTCTATTTATATAGTTTAAATAAAACATTACATTTTCATTGTAAAAATAAAAAAATTTTTTTATAAATATTTAAAGATTTATTAATCTCCTTAATATCTTCAATATTACACTCTAATTATAAGCTATTTAAATAAATATTAATAAATAATATATATATATAAATTATTATTCATAAAATAAATCTAAATAAATAAATTTTTAAATTATTTATTTGAAATAATCTATAAAAAATTGAGTATTTTTTTATAATATTAATTATACCTTGACCTCTATATAACTCTCTTCAACCTATATCAATAATCTTAGATAAATTTTGCCCATAATTTAAAAAATAATATCTTAACCCATAAGTAGATAATATAGGTATAAATCATATTAAACATAAAAATCTTCTTAAATTATAAGTTTTTAAAAACTTATTTAATCTATAAATATTTATATTTCTAATTAAATAACCTAAAATACCTCCAATAAATCTCACATAAATTACTATTATTTTTAAATTTAAAGGTAAATAAATTATATAGGGATAACAAAAAATAACTCAACTTAATAATCTTCCACTTACTAATCTTATAAATAATAAAACAAATATTCTCTTTAATATAACATAATCTTCATCATATAAATTATAAATAGATAATAAATTAAAATCATTAATTATTAAATATATTAATAAACGAATAGTATAATATATAGTTAAACCAGTAGAAATATAATAAAAAAAAAAAACAAATAAATTTAAATTTCTAAATCTAACTATTTCTAAAATTAAATCCTTTGAATAAAATCCAGCTAAAAAAGGAATTCCACATAAAGCTATATTAGAAATATTTAAACATAAAGAAGTTAAAGGTAAATAAACTCTAATTCCGCCTATATAACGAATATCTTGAATATCATTTATTATATGAATAATAACCCCAGCACATATAAATAATAAAGCTTTAAATATAGCATGAGTTAATAAATGAAAAAAAGCTAATTCAGGAAACCCTATTCTTAAGATTCTTATTATTAAACCTAATTGTCTTAAAGTAGATAAAGCAATAATTTTTTTTAAGTCAAATTCATAATTAGCTGAAATCCCGGCTATAAATATAGTTATTATTCCTAATAACAATAAAATTTTAATAAAAAAAGTATTTATAATTAATATATTAAAACGAATCAATAAATACACACCAGCAGTAACTAATGTTGAAGAATGAACTAATGCAGAAACTGGAGTAGGAGCAGCTATAGCTGCAGGCAATCAAGATCTAAAAGGAATTTGGGCTCTTTTAGTTATTGAAGCTAAAATAATTATAACTCCAATAACTTCCATTAAATAATCATTTACTATAAAATTTAAATAAAAAATATAATTTCATCTACCATAATTTAATATTCAAGAAATAACCATTAAAATTATTACATCACCAATTCGATTAGATAAAACAGTTAATATACCAGCATTATAAGATTTTAAATTTTGATAATAAATCACTAAACAATAAGAAACTAATCCTAACCCATCTCACCCTAATAAAATTCTAATAATATTAGGACTAATAATTAATAATACTATTGAAAGTACAAATAATAAAACTAAAATAATAAAACGAAATAAATTTAACTCAGATCTTATATATCTTTTTCTATAATAAATTACAACAGAAGAAATTATTAAAACAAATATTATAAATAAAAGAGATATTCAATCTAATAAAATAGATATTACAATATTTACAGAATTAAAAGAAATAATTTCTCACTCAAAAAAAAATACAATATTATTTATAATAAAGTAAAATATTAAAAATATACTAATTAATCTAAAAAAAATTAAAAAAACAAAAAACAAAAAACAAATATTCTTATTATTAATGATTTAAAATGATATTTTCATATTTTTGACTCCACAAATCAATATTTTAATTAAATTATTTAAATTTATTTTAATTAATTATTAAATATTCAATTTTTAAAATTATAATATTTAAAGGTAATCAATGTAATAATAATAATAAATATTCTCGAGAAACCCCACAATAAAATCTATATATACCTTGAAAAATTTTTCCATGTTGAACATATGAATATAAATATAAACTATAACCAGCTCTAAAAAAAGAAATCAATATTAATATTAATATTGATATTCAAGATCAACTTATTATTCTATTAATTAATCTAATTTCACCTAATAAATTTAAAGAAGGAGGAGCAGACATATTAGAAGATATTAATAAAAATCATCATAATCTTATTGAAGGTATAAAATTCATTATTCCCTTATTAATAAATAATCTTCGTCTATGAATTCGCTCATAATTAATATTAGCAAGACAAAATATCCCAGAAGAACATAAACCATGACCAATTATTATAATATAAGAACCAAAATAACCTCAATAATTTATTACCATAATTCCTCTAATTACAATTCTTATATGAGCTACTGATGAATAAGCAATTAAAGATTTAATATCTACCTGACAAAAACATTTTATTCTAATATAAAATCCACCTAATAATCTAATAATAATCCAAATATAATTTAATTTTATATTAATTTCTTGTAAAAAAACTAAAACCCGTAATAAACCATAACCACCTAATTTTAACATAATACCAGCTAAAATTATTGAACCAGATACAGGAGCTTCAACATGAGCCTTTGGAAGTCATAAATGAACAAAATATATTGGCATTTTTACTAAAAATGCTAAAACTATACAAATATATAATAAAACAAAATTTATATTAAAAAATTTTAAAAAATAAATTATTATTCTATTAATTTCACTATAAATATAAAATAAACCTATTAATAAAGGCAAAGAAGCAAATAAAGTATAAAACATTAAATATATCCCAGCTTGAACTCGTTCTGGCTGATACCCTCAACCAATAATTAATAATAATGTAGGAATTAATCTACCCTCAAAAAACAAATAAAATATAAATAAATTTATCACTCTAAAAGTTAAAAATAATAAAATTAATAAAATCAAAATATTTAATAAAAAAAAATTAACGTAATAATTTATTTTAAATAAATTTTCTCTAGATATAATTATTAATCCACAAATTCAAATTCTTAATAAAATTAAACCAAAAGAAATTAAATCACAAGAATATATATATCTTAAATTAGAATTAAATAAATTTATAGATAAATTTATAAAAATAAATATTAATAATAATAATAATATTTGAACCATTCAAAATATTTTTTTCATAAAACATAAAGGAATTATAAAAATTATATATAATAAAATTTTTATCATTATCTAATTATAATAATCTAAATCTTTGAAAATAATCATTACCATGAGTACGAATTATAGAAACTAAAATAGATAAACCTAAAGAACCCTCACAAACAGAAAATACTAAAAATACTATTAATATGTACATATCAAAATCAATTATTATTAAAAAAACTAAAAAAAAAAAAAAAATTCTTAATACAATAAACTCTAATCTTAATAAAACAATTAATAAATGTTTATTTTTAGAAACAAAAATTAAATTTCCAATAAAAAATATTAAAATAAAAATTATTCATATATTTATAATTATCATTTATTTGTTTTTATAGTTTAAAAAAAACATTGGTCTTGTAAATCAAAATTAAGAAATTTTCTTTAAAAACTCAAAAAAAAAGAATTTCTTTATCAATAATCTCCAAAATTATTATTTTTATTAAACTATTTTTTGTTAATGATAAAACTAACTTTATCAATACTTATTGTCATTTTATCAATAATAATATATTTTTTAATTCACCCCCTTTCTATAGGAATATTAATTTTAATTCAAACTTTATTAATTTGTTCGTTATCAGGAATATTAATTAAAACTTATTGATTTTCATATATTTTATTTTTAACTTTTCTTGGAGGATTATTAGTTTTATTTATTTATGTATCAAGTATTGCATCAAATGAAATATTTTCCCCATCAACTAATATAAAAATTATAATTTTTAGTTTATTTATTTTTATAATTATAATACAATATATCTATATAAAAAACTTAAACTGAATAAATTTAATTATTAATTCAGAAATAAATAATTTTTTAAATTTTACATTTATTAACAATGAAAATAAAATTAATTTAAATAAATTATATAATAATTATTCATCTATATTAATATCATTATTAATTATTTATTTATTTATTACATTAATTGCAGTAGTAAAAATTACAAATATTTTTTATGGTCCATTACGAACTTTTAATTAAATGATAAATAAATTCAAACCAATTCGAAAAACCCACCCAATTTTAAAAATTATTAATAGATCATTAATTGATTTACCTACTCCATCTAATATTTCTATTTGATGAAATTTTGGTTCTCTCCTTGCATTATGTTTAATAATTCAAATTTTAACAGGATTATTTTTGACTATATACTATACAGCAAATATTGAAATAGCTTTTTATAGAGTAAATTATATTTGTCGAAATGTTAATTATGGATGAATAATTCGAACTTTACATGCAAATGGAGCTTCATTTTTTTTTATTTGCATTTATATTCATATTGGACGAGGAATTTACTATGAATCATATAATTTAAAATATACATGATTTGTAGGAGTAATTATTTTATTTTTATTAATAGCAACTGCATTTATAGGATATGTCCTACCTTGAGGACAAATATCATTTTGAGGAGCAACAGTAATTACTAATTTATTATCTGCAATCCCTTATTTAGGAAATATATTAGTTAATTGAATTTGAGGGGGATTTGCAGTAGATAATGCTACACTAACTCGATTTTATACTTTTCATTTTTTATTACCATTTATTATTTTAATAATAACTATAATTCATTTACTATTCCTACATCAAACAGGATCAAATAATCCTTTAGGAATAAATAGAAACTTAGATAAAATCCCATTTCACCCATTTTTTACTTATAAAGATTTAATTGGATTTATTATTATAATTTTTTTTCTAACTATATTAACATTAATTAATCCATATTTATTAGGAGATCCTGATAATTTTATTCCAGCTAATCCTTTAGTAACACCAATTCATATTCAACCAGAATGATATTTTTTATTTGCTTATGCAATTTTACGATCTATTCCTAATAAATTAGGAGGTGTAATTGCTTTAGTTATATCAATTTTAATTTTAATTATTTTACCTTTAACATTTAATAAAAAAATACAAGGTTTACAATTTTACCCAATTAACCAAATATTATTTTGATTTTTTATTATTATAGTTATTCTATTAACTTGAATTGGAGCTCGTCCTGTAGAAAACCCATATATTATTGTAGGACAAATTCTAACAATCTTATATTTTAGTTATTTTATTTTTAACCCTATTTTAAGTAAATATTGAGATAAATTAATCTTTAATTAACTAATTAATGAGCTTGTAAAAGCATTTGTTTTGAAAACTTAAGAAAGAATAATTATTCTATTAATTTTATACTAAAAATAATCAAATTAAAAAAAAATTTTTAAACCTAAAAAAAATAATAAAAAATTTAATGAAACTGGTAAATATCTTTTTCAAGCTAAATATATTAATTTATCATAACGATAACGAGGTAAAGTTCCCCGAACTCAAATAAATAAAAAAGAAATTATTCTCAATTTTAAATAAAATAAAATACTTAATTCATATCCTCCTATATAAATAATAACAAATAAAAATCTTATAAATAAAATTCTTGAATATTCAGCTAAAAAAATTAAAGCAAACCCCCCTCTTCTATATTCAATATTAAATCCAGAAACTAATTCTCTTTCCCCTTCAGCAAAATCAAAAGGAGTTCGATTAGTTTCAGCTAATATTGAAGACAATCATATTATAGACAATGGCAATATAATAAATATTATTCAAATTATTTTCTGAAAATAAAAAAATCTTATTAAATTAAAATCCATAACTAAAATAATTCTAGACAATAAAATTAAAGCTATTCTTACTTCATAAGAAATAGTTTGAGCTACAGCACGTAAACCCCCTAATAATGCATAATTAGAATTTGAAGATCAACCAGCAATTATAACCGTATAAACCCCTATTCTAGTACAACATAAAAAAAATATTAAACCTAAATTAAATCTAATTATATTAAAATAATAAGGAACTAAAACTCAAATAACTAATGATAAAATAAATCTAACAATAGGAGAAAAATAATAACAATAATAATTAGAAAAATTTGGATAAGTAGTTTCTTTAGTAAATAATTTAATTGCATCAGAAAATGGTTGTAAAATACCAACAATTCCAACTTTATTAGGACCTTTACGAATTTGAATATAACCTAAAACCTTACGCTCTAATAAAGTTAAATAAGCAACCCCAATTATCACTCCTAAAATTAAAATTAATAAACCAATAAAAATTATTAATAAATCATTTATTATCATTTACTATATATATAAATAAATTATATATTAATGACTTCTAAAATCATCACATTTTTCTGTCAAAATAGTTAAATATTTATTTTTTTTTAATAATATTCAACTAATTTGATTTAATCATAATACTTGATCCTTTCGTACTAAAATATTAAATTTTTTAAAAGATAGAAACCAACCTGGCTTACACCGGTTTGAACTCAGATCATGTAAGATTTTAATGATCGAACAGATCAAAATTTTAAACTTTTGCATTTAAATTTTATCTTAATCCAACATCGAGGTCGCAAACTTTTTTTCTTATTTGAACTAAAAAAAAAAATTACGCTGTTATCCCTAAGGTAATTTTTTCTTATAATCAATATTACTGGATCAATTAATCACTTATTTATGTTTATTTTTAAAAAAAGTTAATTTTATTTTTCTATCACCCCAACAAAATATTTATTTAAATATTAAATATTCAATTTATTCAAATTTAAAAAATTAATAAATATAAAACTCTATAGGGTCTTCTCGTCTTTTTAATTTATTTTAACTTTTTAATTAAAAAATTAAATTCAATAAATATTATAGAGACAATTTATATTTCATCCAATCCTTCATACAAGTCACCAATTAAGAGACTAATGATTATGCTACCTTTGTACAGTCAATATACTGCAGCCCTTCAATTTTTTTTAATCAGTGGGCAGATTAGACTTTAAATTATTAACAAAAAGACATGTTTTTGATAAACAGGTGAACATAAATTTTTGTCGAGTTCCTTTATATATAATTTTCATAAATTATTAATTATTATTTAATATGTTTATTACATACTTTATATACTAATTTTATCATTATAATTAATTTTTTTATATTAAAAAATTTTATTTTATAAAAAATTAAATTTTATTAAATTTTCAATTTTATGAAATTATTTATAATAAATTAAAATTTATTAACAATTTAAATTATAAAATTTTCAAATAATTAATATTTAATTATAAAATTTTAAATTAAAGCTTATCCCTTAAAATATTAAATTAAATTTTAAAATTATTAATAAATTAATTAATTTTAAAATTTAATTAAAAATTAAATTTTTTTCTAAAATAACTAGATATATTTAAAAACGAATAACATTTCATTTCTAATTAATTATTTAAAATATTTATGAAACAATAAATTTTTTAATTAATTAACTCTTTTAAATTCGAGAAATTTAAATATATAAATATTTTTTAATAAACTCTGATACACAAGATACAATAAATTAAATTTACTTTTTATATAATTTTTATTTCATTTATATTTCAAATTTCTTTCACAATACTAATTTACTATAAAACTTTAAATTTTTTTCTATTTAAATACTTTAACCCCCATTAAATATTTTCATATTAAAAATTTTTTTATTATATTTTTATTTATTAATTTTACCCCTCAAATTAATTATTTTTATAATATCTTTTCAATGTAAATGAAATACTTATTCAAGCTCTAATTTGATCTTTCTAGAAACACTTTCCAGTACCTCTACTTTGTTACGACTTATTCCAATTTATAAATGAAAGCGACGGGCAATATGTACATATTTTAATTAATAATCATTTTATTAATTTAAATAAAATTACATTTAAATCCAATTTCATTTAATCTTTTCATATTAAAATCCAAATTAAATAAATTTATTGTAATCCATTATATTCTTAATTATAATCTGCATCTTGATCTGATTTAATTTTTTTTTAAAATTTTTAAATATTATTATTATTTTAAAATATTTTTTTAACAACGATATACAAAATATTAAATTAAGTAAATTTATTCGTGGATTATCAATTATTAAACAGATTCCTCTAAATAAACTAAAATACCGCCAAATTATTTAAGTTTCAATAAAAATTACTTACTATTTTAGTTCTTTAAAATTTAAATTTTTAATAATAGGGTATCTAATCCTAGTTTTTTATAAAATTTATTAAATCATAATTATTAAATAATTTTTTATTAAATTAAAATTTCACTTAATAAATTAAAATTTAAATTATTTAAATAAATTAATTATTATAACTAAAAAAATTTAAATTAATTTTTGTATAACCGCAACTGCTGGCACAAAATTAGTTATTAATTTAAATATTACTAAATCTTAATTTCTTAAATTTTTAAAATTAATTACTACATAAAAAAAAAATTATTATTAAAATAATTAATATTTAACACTAAAATTTATATGTAAAATAAATTTAAAATAAATTTTTAAAACCATAAAAAATTTATTTATTTGTAAAATTTTTCACATAGAATTTTTTTTTTTTTTTTTTATATATATATATATTATTGTATATTAATATATATATATATATTAATATATAAATAAATTTATATATAAATTAATATAATTAATAATAATAATTAAAAAGTTAATGGTTTTTCTCTCTTTTTTTTTATAATATTAAATATAAAAAAAAAATTGCTATATTAATTTTTAAAATTTAAAAAATAATTTATTTATTAATATAATTAATATTAATTTTTTTATAATTTAATTAATTTATATAATTTAAATTAATTAATTAATTTATATATATATATATATATTAATAAATTAAATATTTAATTTAACTCTTAAACCATTTGAAATAATTTTTCTTATAAAATAAAA